TCCATCGAGCTAAAATAAATATGTCGATATCTCTAGTAAACTAAAGTAATCGTTTAATAGCTATTTTGCTTCAACCTCTTCCATACAAATAAAAAAAAAAATTGAAGATTTAGTTACGATTAGAAATAAACTTTCTATATCTTTCTCCATGGATCCTTTACTCATACTCAAAAAATTGGGAGTATTGATCCAATTCAAAAAACTTATGTTTTGTAATTTCATAATTCAATTTGTCAATTTCGAATTGATTCTTCTTGAATACAAATTACAATAATGTATATTATTCCTCGAATCGTTCGTTGAGAGGTAAAGGATTAAACCCTTTTTTTTAAGATAAGAAATAAAGTTTTTGATCGGAATATGAATCAAACGAGGGATCCCTTAACTAGTAAGGTATCCATAGAACGAATCACACTTTTACCACTAAACTATACCCGCTCCAATGCGATTATTGTATATAAATGGACCTTTTGTCCAACAAGGGAATCAGAAATAGGATCATAAAAGAATCATGAAAATTATAGTGTTGACGTGTTTCGTAAGGGGATCTAATGAAATTAAGAAAAGAGGACTCATTTTTTGATTTTGTTTTGCTAAAGGTGTTTTGACAGATACATCTCGATAAAACTACTTAAGCCATAACATAAAAATGCATTGTGCAAGAATCCCTAGTTCCATTCTTTTTTTTTAGATACTTTACCGAAAAAAAGAAAGAGTAATAAGAAATGACATTCTTATGTTTGATCCTGTTTCAATAACAAGTATTTTTTTTTCAGATCAAATAAATCATTTTTATCCAAGATTCATGGGAACAAAAAAGGCCCGGCTAGGTATTGACCTGACCGGGCTGAAAAACAAGTTATTTTTTTTTTATTAAATTTTTATTAAATTATTTCTATTAGAATTATATAATTCTAATAATAATAGAAAATAATAGAAATTAATTTCTATTATTTTCTATTAGTAGAATTTAGAATATATAATTAGAATATATAAATGAATATATAAATAGATATATTCTATTTTAAATAAATATATAATCAAAATTTCTAATATATTAGAATATAAAATAGAAAAAATCAAAGAGAGATAAGATAGAAATAAGATATAAGGAAGGGCCTTTTTCAATTGGGGAGAGATGGCTGAGTGGACTAAAGCGTCGGATTGCTAATCCGTTGTACGAATTTTTCGTACCGAGGGTTCGAATCCCTCTCTTTCCGTTTCCGTCGATGATTTTGTATTTTATTTACCTTTTTTGAATTTATAGAACAAAGCCTCCTTTGTTTGTTTTCTTTGTTTGTTTGATTTTTGATTTATATTAACGATTAATTTTTATTATTTATTTAAAAATTATTTATTTAAAAGATGTAAATGTAAAATAGATAATACAAATATTTCAAAATCAAGCACAAGCAAGGAAAACACAAAAAACAAAAAAATCTTATTTTTTATTCTTCACGTCCCGGATTACGTCCTGGATCGTTAGATAGGAATCCGAAGATGAAAAGAGAAACAAAGAATATCACTACCGTGTAAACAAATAGTTTTAGAGTAAGCATTACACAATCTCCAAGATCATTAAAAAAAAAAAGAAAGAGAATAGATTCTCCTATACTACACATTATGTTTCTTTTGATACTAAGAAATGAAGTGATTTCGAGAAATAGAAAAAACTTTTCAGAAATTTATTTGTAATACGAATTGGCTTTCATATCCATAATTAGATATTGGTGGAGGACTCATAATAGGATTTTTCAATGAAAAAAAACGTAAGAATGAGGAAATGAGATGGTCCAGATTTTTCTTGTCTATAAAAAGATTTCAATATTTGAATCGAGGATTCACACTGTAAAACTTATCTGATCTTATAAATTGAAATTGTTAAAATGTTCGAATTTTTTTCAAATAAATTATGAATTTTTCTAGAACAGTATTCAAATTAAAGATCTCATCGAAAACTTACAGCAGCTTGCCAAACAAAAGCTAAGAGAAAAAAGAGTACAGGTATTACTGGCATAATATCTACAATTGGATTCAAAAAAGCGTAGGCTTCAGGTAATTTTGCGAAGAAAAAACTACTTGAATAAAGGGCAGAGTTACTACAAATACAGACCAAACTAAAGATATTAAGCATAACAAACATTTTGTTCTTTAAGATAATTGTATTTTTTCTTTTTGTGAGTTAAATTAATTAAAATTAAGTTAATATTTTTATTAATATATTTTTATATTTAATAAATAAATTATTAATTTCGTTTTTTTTGTTGTTATTTATTTCATTTATGATTTATACTATTTATAAATATCTATTAAAATAAATGAAATAAATAAATTTCTAATAAAAAAAATGAATTACGAATAAAATGATGAATCAAATAAAAAAAAGTAGACCCCAAAAATCCTTCTTTGGTTTGAACTTATCTAATTCATTCTGAAATAAAAAGAAATAAAAAATAGAATAAATCATACTTTCATGCAATATCTTAATTGAATTATATGTAATGATCAATAATTTCAGTTTAATTCTATATCTACACGTATTAAAATTCTAGCAACAATTTATTCTAGAGATATTTAGATATTTGGACTGGAATTGACAAACAATCAATACCTATAATAGTGTTTATTAGTGTCGAATAGAAATGGGGCGTGGCCAAGCGGTAAGGCAACGGGTTTTGGTCCCGCTATTCGGAGGTTCGAATCCTTCCGTCCCAGAGTATATCCATTCATGATATATATCATATCTGAATACAAATTGTATATCAGAATCAAGATTGCCTTTTTTTAGAAACCTTCTGTTTAAGAGTATATAATATTGGGTAGAATGTGATTATTCTTTTTTTTTTTTTATGATTCGTCTCTAAATCAAGTCACTTTGAAGATGTAGATTCAAAAAGAACTTTTTTTATTCTTTATTCGTGTTATTGATTATATATTTTATTATATAATATATTATTTTACTATATATATTTTATATAATATTCTAAAATAAAAAATATACAATTATCTAATTATAATAATATACTAATAGAATAGAAAAATATAGACTATAGACAAAAATATATAAATTATATAATAATAATTTCTAATAATTTGAATGATTTATTTGATTTATTTTTAGTATTATTATTTTTTTTTGTTTAAGAGTTTAAGAATATTTCGAATTTCTATTTTTCTATTTATTTAGAAAAATAGAATAGAAATTTTATTCCTACAATATCGAGTTAATTTGAATTTTGGTTGATACTTTTTTACTTTAGAAATTTTCCATTGATATAGATTGAATCAATGACTATTCATGATTTCATAATTGAATCAATTACATACTGGCCCCAAACTAGAGGAATGTTATGGTAAAACTTCGTTTGAAACGATGTGGTAAAAAGCAACGTGCGACTTGAAAGACATGATTAGATTAGCTGTGGATTCTTACATCCACCATTTTTTCTATTATATAGAAATGAGGGTGCTCTTGGCTCGACATCGTTTGTTCTGTTCCACTCGAATTCATTTTTTGGGGGAGAGAGGTTGATGATGGAAATAGTACATGATGGAGCTCGAGTTGATTCATTTCTCAGGGGCAAGTTTCTAGGGTTAGTGAAAATTAATAAGTTAGAACAACTTCGTAAGTATATTTTTGATATAGAAATCGAAAGGATCCAATTCGAGCAAGTTAAAAAAAAAGTCAAATTTGTTGGAATTGGGAAAACTATTTCGATCAAAAGTGGATCCGCGGGAATCAACCATCTATTTGTATGATTCTTTCATGGAAAGAAAAAAAAATTGGTATGTTGCTGCCATTTTTGAAACGATTAAAGATCCTCGAAGTAATGTCTAAACCTAATGATTCAAGGAAAAGCTAACGGATCATGGAACAAGTAAATACCATTTTCAATTGTCTCAACAACTATATTAGACTGAAGGCGAAAAATAGATTCTAAAGGAGATAGACAAGAAAGGGGGTAGAGACCGCTCAATAAATGAATTAAAATACCTAACTAAAGGTTTTGTTTTCCTTTGAGTTATTTGAGAGTTATCCAACTTGAGTTATGAGGTTGCGAATACGAGTGATTTTTTTTTCAGAAAAAGAATAAGAAAAAGTATTTAAATCATAGTCTAATTGATTTGATGATTTTATGCATCTCTTTGACATCATAATTTTATACATAGACATAATTTTGAATTTTCTCGAGCCGTACGAGGAGAAAACTTCTTATACGTTTCTAGGGGGGGTGTATTGTTTATCTATATCTATCCCAATGAGCCGTTTATCGAATCGTTGCAATTGATGCTCGATCCCGAAGAGAGGGGAGAGATCTTCGGAGAGTGGGTTTTTATGATCCGATAAAGAATCAAACCAATTTAAATATTCCTCTTATTCTATATTTCCTTGAAAAAGGCGCTCAACCTACAGGAACTGTTCAGGATATTTCAAAAAAGGCCGGTGTTTTTATGGAACTTTGTCCTAATCAACAAACGAAATTCAATTAATGAAATAAATAAATAAATAAATAAAAAAAGAGGGTGTGGATGACTTGTATATAGATTTATATAACCCTTTTCTCTCTTATCCCCCCCCGCTCTCTTGCTCTATTCATACCCAATTTTTTATTTATTATTGCTACCATAGAATGCTGTTTTCTATAACTATAAAAATCGATTTTTATTTTTAATTAAGTAATAATAAATGAAGTAATTGGGTCTATAAATACATTACCCTCAATCAGATGGTTTTTGTTGGAATTCTCTGAATAAATTTAAAAAGAAAGGGGGTTAGGTTAAGCTTTCTTACTCTATTGATATTATTTATTGATTGAATAAACCCGATCTCCACTTTTTTCCTTAATTTTCGCGTACGTCTTTTTTGTATCTATGTCGATTATTTATGTAGTGTTAATACAACATAATTGCTTGGTTTTTTATTTCCTTTATTTTATTATTATTTTTTTAGTTATTATTAATTTGAATTCAATTCAATTGGTATTTATTAAATTGTTATTTAATATTTAATTTATTTAAGTTTCTAATTCGTTTATTTTCTCCATTGTATTTTTTTTTAACATTAATATTGACAACAGTATATCAAACAAATATAATCCGATCGTGAATAAATGGATCTTTTTATTCCCGTTCCATAGGATTTTTTTTTTACTTCATCAAATGGATGGGTTCGTTGGATTTTCTGTGATATAAACAAGAAAAGAAGTTTTTTTTATTAATATTAAAATTAAAGAATAAATTTCAGAAATAGAATATTCGAATAGAAAATAAAAAATTTAATAAGAAATTTCGAATATATAATAAATAATAATAATAAATGAATAAAAAAAAGAAAAATAATGTATAACATAGGAGACAAAGAGGTGGTCTATAAATTGTGATTTTCTTTTTTTATCTGAGAAAATTTCTTGTATTTTCATCGGATCTGTTCATTTTTATGTTCAGAATCGATTCGACTTCGACATTTTTCATTTTTTTCTTTCAATTTGAATGGAATTTTTTTTTAGTATTCAATTCAATCTTTTTATTTATTTTGATTGCGATTGTATCTACACATCCTATTTTATTAGTTTATTTTTGTAGTTTATTTTATTAGGGTTGCTAACTCAATGGTAGAGTACTCGGCTTTTAAGTGCGACTCAATTTTTTACACATTTCTATGAAGCAATGGATTCGTCCATACCATCGGTAGAGTTTGTAAGACCACGACTGATCCAGAAAGGAATGAATGGAAAAAGCAGCATGTCGTATCAATGGAGAATTCTAAGAATATTTCATTGTTATTGGATCGGGCCCAATTCCTTGTTTGAATTCTTGGCTCGGAACAAAAAAAATTCACAGTTGGGTTGAATTAATAAATGGATAGAGTTTGGCGGCTCCAATTATAGGGAAACAAAAAGCAACGAGCTTTCGTTTTGAATTTAAATGATTACCTCATCTAATTATACGTTAAAAATATATTAGTACTTGATGCGGGAAAAGCTTTTCCCATGAATGGATTATTGATTTTTGTTATGAGTCCTAACTATTAGCTATTCTCCATTTTATTATGGGGCGGCGAAAAATGTGTAGAAGAAAGAGTATATTGATAATTTTTTTTTTCCAAAATCAAAAGAGCGATTGGGTTGAGAAAATAAAGGATTTCTAACTATCTTGTTATTCTAGAACGAAGATAAAACAATTAGATGGAAAAAGTGAGTAGAGAGAGTCCGTTGATGAGTCTTACTTATTTTCTAGGTATCTATTCCATTTTTATTAGAATAGAATACCTTGTTTTGACTGTATCGCACTATGTATCATTTGATAACCCAATAAATCCGCGATCCTTGGCCCAAATCGAATTTAAAAAATGGAGGAATTTCAAGTCTATTTAGAACTAGATAGATCTCGCCAACATGACTTCCTATACCCACTTATTTTTCGGGAGTATATTTATGCACTTGCTTATAATCATGATTTAAATAGCTCCATTTTGGTGGAAAATCTAGGTTATGATAATAAATCTAGTTTACTAATTGTAAAACGTTTAATTACTCGAATGTATCAACAGAATCATTTGATTATTTCTGCTAATGATTCTAACAAAAATCCATTTTGGGAGTACAATAAGAATTTGTATTCTCAAATAATATCAGAGGGTTTTGCCGTCAGTGTGGAAATTCCATTTTCCCTACAATTAATCTCTTCCTTAGAGGAGGCAGAAATTGTAAAATCTTATAATTTACGATCAATTCATTCAATATTTCCTTTTTTTGAGGAAAAATTTCCATATTTAAATTATGTGTCAGATGTACGAATACCTTACCCTATCCATCTGGAAATCTTAGTTCAAACCCTTCGATACTGGGTGAAAGATGCCTCTTCTTTTCATTTATTAAGGCTCTTTCTTTATGAGTATTGTAATTGGAATAGTCTTATTACTCCAAAAAAAAGGATTTCTACTTTTTCAAAAAGTAATCCAAGATTCTTCCTCTTCCTATATAATTTTTATGTATGTGAATACGAATCTATCTTTCTTTTTCTCCGTAACAAATCGTCTTATTTACGATTAACATCTTCTGGGGTCCTTTTTGAGCGAATCTATTTCTATGAAAAAATAGAACATTTTGTAGAAGTCTTTGATAAGGATTTTCCGTCCACCTTATGGTTCTTCAAGGACCCTTTCATTCATTATGTTAGATATCAAGGAAAATCCATTCTGGCTTCAAAGAATATGTCCTTTTTGATGAATAAATGGAAATACTATCTTATCCATTTATGGCAATGTCATTTTTATGTTTGGTTTCAACCAGGAAAGATCCATGGAAACCAATTATCCGAGCATTCATTTGACTTTTTAGGCTATTTTTCAAATGTGCGACTAAATCCTTCAGTGGTACGGAGTCAAATGCTGGAAAATTCATTTATAATTGAAAATGGTATGAAAAAGCTTGATACAATAATTCCAATTATTCCTCTAATTAGATCATTGTCTAAAGCGAAATTTTGTAATATATTAGG